CATATTCCAATCTGCTTGAATACCAGAAAAAAAAAATGGATTCGGCATTTGATCTTTTCGATAAGATAAAAACATAAAACTCAGAAACAATAGAATATAGAGTAGATTTTTTAGTACTTAAACACATTTATAGATTCCGTTGTTCAAAGAAAAGGATTCACAGAGAAGAGAGGTGTTTTACCTATAGAATTTTTAGCATATGGCTAAGGATTGTGAAGTCTATAAGAAGTCTATAAGAAGTCTATAAGAGGGGTTGTATTTATTAAGAAGTCTATAAGTCTATAAGAGGGGTTGTATTTATTAAACAGATATAGATATATAAGTCTTCCCCTAATATTGACCTTCTATTTTTATTCCATGAAAATTAAAATTTGAAACACAAAAATTTTCTGAGAATTCCCTATAGGCAACATATATAAATAAGATAACCAATTAGATATCTGTGTAACAATTTATGTTCTGGGGTTTACATCTACCCATATATATTGTTATAATGATATTGTTATAATTGAAATGGAGAAATTGAAAATAAAAAATACTGAATAAACACTGATTAGTTATGTATCATTTTTTATTTTCTTGTGTAATTAGGAAAACAAAATTTGATATTCAAATCCAAGACTCATTCATGAATTTGCAGCCAGGAGTCAATAGTCAATAATTCGTGGTTCAAATTTGCCATCAACTTGTTTTTTTTTTAAATACACATTTTACTTTTCAATAGAAAAATGAGGGGAAGTTTTTAGGCACTGTGTTTGTGTGTTTTGAGATACTATAGAATCAATCGAAGAAGTGGATCAAATTAAATCAAAAAAAGGCCCTTATTTTCGGAAAAGAATTAATAAAAGAAAAGAATTAATAAAAAAAGGCTTCAATATACAAGTACAAAAAAGTGGTTCAGTAATCCAACCTTAAGCAGAAAAATTTCCATCTATTTTTTTTTGTATTATTTTGGCGACATGGCCGAGTGGTAAGGCGGGGGACTGCAAATCCTTTTTCCCCAGTTCAAATCCGGGTGTCGCCTGATCAATATCAATAAAAGACTCGAAATCTCTTATTATGTTCTGTTGATATATAACTCACCCCTTTTTCCCCGGCAGCAGAAACGGATTGTGCATTCGGCTTGGGTGTTTTCTAAAAGATTATAGTAAATCTTTGCATCTAGGATTAAAAAGATTCTAATGGTGGAAGGGCTATCACGACTTCCAGATCCCCTCTCCTCTATTCTACTACTAATGTAGTGTATACTGGCTAAGTCTTGAATTCCGTTGGATAGACCAGATACGAAATCTAATTAAATTAGCAGTTTAGTTGTGTAAAGACCGGAATAGCCTTTATATACATATAATATACATATAATATACATATACTTAAATATACTTAATAATAAGAGTACTTACTATATATCTATACAGACTCACGAGAATTTATGAGCGTTCACATTCAATATTAGACTGAATGTAGAATATAATTAACTTATATAAAGATAAAAACGGGCAAAAAGAACAGGCCTTATTATTCCTATATGTTCCATTTGTAACATTCCATTAAGGGGTCATTGCCTATTTTACTTGTGTTTAGTCTTTCCCAATTAAAAGTCGTATAGGAATTTAGTAGAAGTTATTGGGATTAGTTCATCAACAGTGTTCGGTCAGAATCCCTTTTTGACTCTGCGCCGTTGATTCGACTATTATTAATGAGCAATAATGGAATAATTCCTTCATAGAGATAGGGGACATAATTCACATGGATATAGTAAGTCTCGCTTGGGCTGCTTTAATGGTAGTCTTTACTTTTTCCCTTTCACTCGTAGTATGGGGAAGAAGTGGACTCTAGAGGTACTACGAATTGATTGAGGAATCAAACCATATCAATTGTTTTCTAGATCGTTCTGCAACATGTTTTGAATTATTTAAAAAATATCTTCATTTATTACCTTACATTGGATTCTAGTGGAGTAATGTATTTTATGAATAAAATTCTTTCAATCAAAGAGATATTGCCAGGATTCCCATATTTGTATCTCGAAAGCAAAGGGATACAGATTATTGGAATTTTATTCCAACCAAATTCGTCCTAAATTTTCTATTTCAATGAACGGGCTCTTCCCATAATTTTAGTTTTAGATGGATACTAAAGAAGGCCCGACCCCCCCCTTTTTTTTTGTTTCCTTCTTTACTTTACTTTTTCCTGCTCAAAAAGAAAATTTTTAAGTGTATACACGATTTCTATGAGAAAAAATTAGGCATAGTAGTTGTATAACAAGAGAGTATGCATAATAAGATCTTGACTTGGGAGTCACATATTGCGCACTTACTGATTCTTTTATTATTTTTTTTCGAAATTACATTTTGACTTTATCAGGGTTTCAAGCATTAAAAATTTGTGAGGTTTATTATTTTATTATACTTATTCCCTTTTAAAATACGAAGAAGTGACCATAGAACTCCTGTCAATGGATCAATCCAGTTTTTCTTAGGAATGCTATAAAAAATATTAC